GCAATGAAAAAGGCTATTGAATTAACAGAACAAGCGGATACAAAAGGAATTCAAATACAAATTGCGGGGCGTATCGACGGAAAAGAAATTGCACGTGTCGAATGGATCAGAGAAGGCAGGGTTCCCTTACAAACGATTCAAGCTAAAATTGATTATTGCTCTTATACAGTTCGAACTATCTATGGAATATTGGGCATCAAAATTTGGATATTTCTAGACGAGGAATAATTTTACTACTTGTCTTTCCCTCCTATCCAATGATTGAACAAAAAAAAGACCAATTCATTCTTTTTCTAATCAAGGGGAACATTTCTAATTCTTAATTCTATAAGGTTGAATAAAAATCCGATTGACCATTTGATATAATTGCTATGCTTAGTGTGTGACTCGTTGGTTTTTTTAGGGTGAGGATTAAAAAAGCCCAGCCCACATAGTATGAACTAAAAACTATAGAACTAATAACCAACCCATCACTTCGCATTATCTGGATCTAAAGAACCAGTCAAGATATGATATATAAGTCATATCTTTGTAGCAACTGAAATCTTTTGCATAAACAAAAAAAAGAAATCTGATTCTAAGTTGTAAAGCAAAATAGACAAAAAAGATGTGGATAAACGGAAGGATGAGAGAAAGAGATAAAAAGAATACCAATGAAATGATATAAAATTCCAATATGTAAGGTCTATGAGTAATCTCATAAAAAGCAGTGTAATAAAGCATCAATACGCATTCATACCATACTAAAAAGAATCTTCTTATAGAAATGGAACAAAAAATTAAGAGCTTCGAGCCAATAAAGACTGAGAAGATTGACTCAAGAACCAATTTCATTCTGAGCTCCATTGTAGAATTCGGACCTAACCATTAAGTAAGAAGTGATGGGAACGACGGAACTTGTGAATGCAAAAGATTCTATTGAAAAGGAATCTTAATGATTCACTGGTCGGGATGGCGGAACGAACCAAAGATTAATTCATGTATTCTGAGATCTGAGAAGTCACGAGTTAACCCTACAAATGAAATAGGGATTGAAAGAGTAAATATTCGCCCGCGAAAACGTTTTTTATTGAAAAATTTAAGAGACAATACAATAAAGGACAAAATAAGGATTTGGTATAATAATACAATTTTTTTTCTATTTAGAAAACTACAAAGTTTAGTTATCTATTCAAACAAGATATACAAATTACTAATAGATTTAATGAAATTTCAAAGAAGCCCACGTTCAAGGTATTACTCAGTAAATACATATATATATATCTTAACTTAAGATTGACTATTCTAGCGTAATTCAAATTGCATTTTTTTGAATCCTTTTATTTGCGAGGAGCTGGATGAGAAGAAACTCTCACGTCCGGTTCTGTAGTAGAGATGGAATTCAGAACCAACCATCAACTATAACCCCAAAAGAACCAGATTCCGTAAACAACATAGAGGAAGAATGAAGGGAATATCTTATCGAGGTAATCGTATTTCCTTCGGTAAATATGCTCTTCAGGCACTTGAACCTGCTTGGATTACATCTCGACAAATAGAAGCAGGCCGACGGGCAATGACACGAAATGCACGTCGTGGTGGAAAAATATGGGTACGTATATTTCCAGACAAACCAGTTACACTAAGACCCGCAGAAACACGTATGGGTTCAGGAAAAGGATCCCCCGAATATTGGGTAGCTGTTGTTAAACCGGGGCGAATACTTTATGAAATGGGTGGAGTAACAGAAAATATAGCCAGAAGGGCTATTTCACTAGCAGCATCTAAAATGCCTATACGAACTCAATTCATTATTTCGTAATGTAATAGAAAAAATATAGATATAGAAAGGGCTCTTAGATATGAAGCAAAACCGCATGTTTCTTTTTTTTTTTTTGACAAAAATATTTCTTTTTTTCTTCGCCCTTTGCATTCAAAGAACGGATTAAAAAAATGATTCAACCTCAGACCCATTTAAATGTAGCGGATAATAGCGGGGCTCGAGAATTGATGTGTATTCGAATCATAGGAGCTAGCAATCGTCGATATGCTCATATTGGTGACGTTATTGTTGCTGTGATCAAAGAAGCAGTACCAAATATGCCCCTACAAAGATCAGAAGTAGTCAGAGCTGTAATTGTGCGTACCTGTAAAGAACTCAAACGTGACAACGGGATGATAATACGATATGATGACAATGCTGCAGTTGTTATTGATCAAGAAGGAAATCCAAAAGGAACTCGAATTTTTGGTGCAATCGCTCGGGAATTGAGAGACTTAAATTTTACTAAAATAGTTTCATTAGCTCCCGAGGTATTATAAAATGAAATTGTGATCTGTTTCAAGTAGGGTATTTGAAAGAAATAGATTAAATAGTAGATTGTGTCTCACGCATATATCTTTAATAATTTATATCATATTCCAAAATAAATAAGTAAAAAACACGTTGATTATATCAAATTTGGAGACCCCAATAATTTTAGTTCATCATGGGCAGGGACACTATTGCTGAGATAATAACTTCTATACGAAATGCTGATATGGATCGAAAAAGGGTGGTTCGAATAGTATCTACTAATATTACCGAAAATATTGTGCAACTACTTTTACGAGAGGGTTTTATCGAAAACGTGAGAAAACATCGAGAAAACAACAAATATTTTTTGGTTTTAACCCTGCGACATAGAAGGAATAGGAAAAGACCCTATAGAAATATTTTCAATTTAAAACGAATCAGTCGACCTGGTCTACGAATCTATTCTAATTATCAACGAATTCCGCGAATTTTAGGTGGAATAGGGATTGTAATTATTTCTACTTCTCGAGGTATAATGACAGATCGAGAGGCTCGACTTGAAGGAATAGGTGGAGAAATTTTGTGTTATATCTGGTAATCCTTTAGAATATCCAAATTGGATTCGAAACTTCCTATTTGTGAAATTTTTGAAAAAGAAAAGGGGGGGTGTCTAATATCTTTCGCATTAGTTGAGACCTCAAAGGAACTTTGTTTTATACAAATACTGCCAGGAGATAGAGTCAAAATTGAAGTAAGTCCTTATGATTCAAACAAAGGGCATATAATTTATCGACTCCACAACAAAGATTTGAAGGATTAGGTTTTCAACTTCACCATTCCTTTCGTGGGAATACAATTCGAGATGAACAATTTTAAGAAACTTATTTTCTTCCAAGAAATAGATTCAGAATTAAGATAAGGAATAAAAAATATGAAAATAAGAGCTTCCGTTCGTAAAATTTGTGAAAAATGTCGACTAATCCGTAGGCGGGGGCGCATTATAGTAATTTGTTCTAACCCGAGACATAAACAAAGACAGGGCTAATCAGACTTGCCAGAAGAGCCGATGTACAAATAAAGAATCTGTTTTGACATGAAATGGATATATCCATATATCTCTGACTCATATTTACGAGATGATAAAATATGGCAAAAGCTATACCGAAAATTAGTTCGCGTCGGAATGGACGTATTGGTTCACGTAAGGGTGCACGTAGAATACCAAAGGGAGTTATTCATGTTCAAGCAAGTTTCAATAATACCATTGTCACTGTTACCGATGTACGGGGTCGAGTAGTTTCTTGGTCCTCAGCTGGTACTTCTGGATTCAAAGGTACGAGAAGAGGAACACCGTTTGCTGCTCAAACCGCAGCAGCAAACGCTATCCGTACAGTAGTGGATCAAGGTATGCAACGAGCGGAAGTCATGATAAAAGGTCCCGGTCTCGGAAGAGATGCAGCATTACGAGCTATTCGTCGAAGTGGTATACTATTAACTTTCGTACGGGATGTAACTCCGATGCCACATAATGGCTGTAGACCTCCGAAAAAAAGACGTGTGTAGAACTGAACATTGAAGAAATATCAAGAGAAATAAAAGATTCGATGATCTAATCAAATAAAAGTACTATGGTTCGAGAGAAAGTAACAGTATCTACTCGGACACTACAGTGGAAGTGTGTTGAATCAAGAACAGACAGTAAACGCCTTTATTATGGACGCTTTATTCTGTCTCCACTTATGAAAGGCCAAGCCGACACAATAGGCATTGCAATGCGAAGAGCTTTACTTGGGGAAATAGAAGGAACATGTATCACACGTGTAAAATCTGAGAAAGTCCCACATGAATATTCTACCATAACGGGCATTCACGAATCGGTACATGAAATTTTAATGAATTTGAAAGAAATTGTATTGAGAAGTAAATTATATGGAACTTCTGACGCGTCTATTTGTGTCAAGGGTCCTGGATATGTAACTGCTCAAGATATCATCTTGCCACCTTATGTGGAAATCATTGATAATACACAACATATAGCTAGTTTAACGGAACCAATTGATTTTTGTATTGGATTACAAATAGAGAGAAATCGTGGATATCTTATAAAAACGCCACATAACTTTCAAGATGGAAGTTATCCTATAGATGCTGTATTCATGCCTGTTCGAAACGCGAATCATAGTATTCATTCTTATGGGAATGGGAATGAAAAACAAGAGATACTTTTTATCGAAATATGGACAAACGGAAGTTTAACTCCGAAAGAAGCACTTCATGAAGCATCCCGAAATTTAATTGATTTATTTATTCCCTTTTTACATATGGAGGAAGACAACTTATATTTACAGGACAATCAACACACGGTTCCTTTATCCCCTTTTACCTTTCATGATAAATTGGCTAAACTCCTAAAAAACAAAAACAAAATAGCATTGAAATCGATTTTTATTGACCAATCAGAATTGTCTTCCAGGATCTATAATTGTCTCAAAAGGTCCAATATAGATACATTAGTGGACCTTTTGAATAACAGCCAAGAAGATCTTATGAAAATTGAACATTTTCGTAGCGAAGATATAAAACAGATATTGGGCATTTTAGAAAAATATTTCGTAATTGATTTAGCAAAAAATAAGTTTTAAATCTATTGGACTGACTTAGTGAAAATAGATTGAAAAAGCACAATTTAGCACAATTAATATTCTAAAAAGAAATTCATAATTAA